GTTTTATGAAAAAACCTAAAGCCCCTTATCGGATTTGAACCGATGACTTACGCCTTACCATGGCGTTACTCTACCGCTGAGTTAAAAGGGCCCACTTGGTTTAACTCCCGAGTAAGTCACTCTAGGGATAAGATAGATCTATGTATATATATTATATATTAAGTACATTCAATAAAGTCATAAAGGCCGGCGGGCCGGTGGCCCGTTCCAGAAAAGAAATGATCAATTTCATTTTATTTATTCCGCGAGTATAGGGCAAGAATGGTTTGTTGGATTTGATAAATATCAATGCAACGAATTGTTTCAAGACCGATCCTAAATTACTTTTCTTTTATTTGACTTGACCCCTATATTAACTTGATTGATACATGTACCCACCAATTCGACATAGATCCAAATTTATCTTTATGAACCATTCATTCTAATCGCTATTATTATTCTATAAATTAAATGACGAATCAAAAAATTCTATGGAATCATGAAAAGCAGAAGGATCGGCGGATCTAGTCATTATATTGACAATTGGAAAAACTGTTCATACTATAAACATAGTATGATGACGGTCGAGCAGGCGTGCCCCCATCGTCTAGCGGTTTAGGACATCTCTCTTTCAAGGAGGCAGCGGGGATTCGACTTCCCCTGGGGGTAGGGATACTACGAAAGGAATTTGATTATGGATTATCAATAAGTCTAGAATTTACTCTTCTTGGGTCGATGCCCGAGCGGTTAATGGGGACGGACTGTAAATTCGTTGGCAATATGTCTACGCTGGTTCAAATCCAGCTCGGCCCAAAAAATTTGCAGACTCGCCATGAAATGATATACCCATTCGTTTTCCATAAATGCCCGGAAATAAAGAAAACTGTCGGCTATATCCCTCAACTTCTATTTATTTGCTTGTTTCCCGATTTTGCTAATGATCTACATTCATACCAGAATCTGTAAGTCTAAAGTTTAAAGAAAAGCGGAAATAAAGAAAAAAAAAACCACCCTTTTTCTTCATTCAAAACAAAAATCGATTTTCAATCGATTTGACAATAGCAAAAGGATTGCTAGTGATTCCGATTCCTGATTCATGTCACCCTCACGAAAGTGCGTATTCGTGAGGATATCAATATATCACTCGCATCTATATTACAACACGGCGATTCGAAATAGAACTAAAATAAATGGTTTGAATGAAATCATAAGAATAATATATGCTATACAACTTCTTTCCCGGGGATTGTAGTTCAATTGGTCAGAGCACCGCCCTGTCAAGGCGGAAGTTGCGGGTTCGAGCCCCGTCAGTCCCGGCAGACCCGATAAATATTTAACTCATTTCCCTTTTTCTGTGAAAAAAGGGGACAGGGAGCAGAATTTCGTAGAACTTTATTTCTTTTTTTTTCGCATTTCTCAGCAAAGAAATCCTGAAATTCCCATTACATCTACCAATCCCAATTGATGGGAGAGAGACATATGTGGATTAGTACAATTCTGAATTTATATATTCAGAATTGTACGAGGTGCCGTACTGGGTCGGACTTTTCGATTGTTTTCGATCCGTATAATGGAACTCTTTTCTTAAATACATTAATTTACCATCGTTACTCTGATAGAATACTTTTCGGATTAAATGAAGTTTTTTATTTTTGATTCCGATTGTGTGCAATCTCAATTATTAATTGGAAACAAATTATCTTATTCAAATTGTACACTCCACCTTTGATATATGTGTTCCAAAGAAAGAGGATATTCATTTAATAAAAGAAAGATTAAACAAGGATCCTGACCCTCTTAGCAAACAAAAGAAAAGATCTTTTTTAGGCCCCCCCTCGGGAAGGCAAATAAATAGTGAATTGAATTTGATGGAATATTAGATTTTTTATACTTATACCGGGACTTTCATCTTTATCACACTTCTTTGTCTTCTAAGAAAATTAGATCATTAAAAGAACGGAGTTTAAAACTCAATTAACTTCTTTCCGTTTAACTTCTATTGTTTGGTTGGGTTTCTAACTACTAGAATAGAAGTGGAGAGGCGGTCAGATGATTGTATAAGGGAGGGGGCGGGGTTATGCTTATAGAAAATAAAGCATGGAAAAGAATGATAAATATAAAGAATTCTTGGTTGGATCGGGAATCCCTTTTTGGATTCGGTATGGATAAAGGATCTTTCTATGTTATACTATTCAATTCTTGATGATGAATCCATTTGATAGCTTAGATATAGATATTGTTATTCATAATATTGAATATTGATTCGATTCAATATTATCGCGATGTAATTCAAATTTATCCCATTAAATTTAAAGGGCGAAAATTTTATCATTATCATCTCTATGGGATTAAATCCCGAGTTATTGCAAAGTAAAAAAAAAAAAAAGAAACAATGAGATTATGGAAGTAAATATTCTCGCATTTATTGCTACTGCATTATTTATTCTAATTCCGACTGCTTTTTTACTTATTATTTACGTAAAAACAATCAGCCAAAATGATTAATTTGAATGAAATTTGACTTCTTAGTTCTTATCAATGATTGAAGAAATAAAAAGCAATTCTCATTTCGCGTCTTAAATGAAATGATCGGGCTAGAATCAGCAGTATTCTATGAGATCCAACAGTATAGTATGTGGTAGAAAGAAATATATGAATCTTTCTACCATATACTAGATACTGTTTATTATGGTTATTATAGTGTATAAAGTTGTACTTTTATGGAGGCTTAATATAGATCAATCTAAAATATATTATATCTTCATCTATTTGATATTTGATTTGTAGGAATTCCATTCCATCCAATCTGAAAAAAATGGAAAAAGAAATCTTACTCTTACGATTTCTATTCGAATTCCAAGATTTCAGATTTTTTTATTTCGAATATGAATCCGGGAATTAGTCGAAAGAATCAAATTAACGAAGAAAAATGGTATAAGAAACCAAGTAATCCTTTTTTTTTGGCATTCCGAAGAAGTAATTGATTGAGCCGTTGACAGATGCTTCAAGGAGCTCTATGGGATGAGTATGGTAACTTTTGAAAAGGAGTAGTAAACGAAATCTTTATCTTTTAACTTTAACCATGATAGGAAATATGAAACAAGTCCATAAAACATAAATCAAATAAATTTCGAAAATAATAAAACAAGTGGTAAGTACACAATATGTGGCTCGCCCAAAGCAAGATCTTATTTTGCGTAGTATTTTATTGAGCAATCGCTATGTCTATGTTGTTTCTTATAAAACATATCTACTTAACTACTTTCTATTTGAACAGTAAAGAGGAAAACAAATAAAACAATTGATACACTACAGTTTGATTCCTCAACTCAATTAGTAGTACCCTTAGAGTCCACTTCTTCCCCATACTACGAGGGAAAGGGAAAATGTAAAGACTACCATTAACGCAGCCCAAGCGATACTTACTATATCCATGTAAATTATGTCCCCTATCTCTATGAATATGAAGGAATTTTCTTGTTCACTAATAATAGGGGAATCAACGGTGCAGAGTCAAAAAAAGGAGGGTTCTGAGCCAACCCAACACTATTGATGAACCAATCCAATAAATCCACTTAGAATTGATTTCAAGTAGAATCGGTAAACATTAAGCACAAGCAAAAGAAAATAGGCAGTAACACTCTTGGAAAATATCAAGGAAATGTTATTAATGGAACGTATAGAATAATAAAACCTACTGTATTGTTTCTTTTATTGCCTTTCGTCTTCATAAATAAAAAATCAAAATAAGATCATTATCCACCTCTATTTCTTATTGGAAATAATTTTGATTAAATGCCCGATCACTCAGAAACTCTTGCGAGTTTGGATACAAAGTATCTTTTGCCCTTTCCACCACGACTCCCTAATTCAAGACCCAGCCAGTAGATATTCCATTAGCAGGGGTAGGGCTATCAAGACTTCTCGCTTCCCTTCCACTCCACTACTAGTACTAGAATCTTTCTTTATTCAAGGGGGTTTACAATCTTATTAGAAAACAAACCTACAGATGCTTAGAATCATGTAGCCCCCCCCCGCTTCTGCCGGTGCTGGGGAAGAATTCATCGAGTTATATCAGCGGAACAGAGTAAGGAATTTAGTTTGGATTCTTTTGTTGATCAGGCGGCACCCGGATTTGAACTGGGGAAAAAGGATTTGCAGTCCCCCGCCTTACCACTCGGCCATGCCGCCAACACGATACAATACTTAAAAAAACTTCCCCTTTTGTTTTCTATTGAAAAATTCAATGTGGATTTTCAGTTACAAAAGTCAAAATTCCGCACAAATTGGAACCATTAACTATTGGCTGTGAATTCATAAAAAATTCTTAGATTTGAATTTCAAATTGTGTTTTCTTAATAACATAAGAAAATCCAAATTGCTGTATAACTAATCAGTATTGAGATTCTTTTCATTTTCAATAAAAAGCCCTTCCTTTTTAATTTCAATTATAACAGCAATTGTGGGTATATGTAAACCCCAGAACAGAAATGGTTATGTCGATATCTAACCAGGTATCTTATTTATTGATATGATACCGATAGTAAATTAGCGTGCTTCCATTTTTCATTGAATATAAAATAGAAATTTGGATAAAGCACGACCCCAAAATATAAGGGATTCTCTATGTTTAATAAATACAACTCTTCCTACGTACTTCATTACATATATATTTTACGAATTTTACTAAAAAAAAGTAAAAATATCTCCCTTCTCTGCGAACCATTCATTTTTTGAACAATGGAATTCGCGAAAAAAATCAATATTTTGGATTATTTTGTCTTTTCTTTATCTCAGCGAACCGATCAAATCTTGAATCCATTTTTTTCTGATATCCAGTCGGGTTGGAATATGTAATATCATAATAATGGTAAAAATGGAATCGCCTTTCTTTTGATATTCTATAACAAAGCTCCATAATATAAAATATAAGTATATTATCGATTTCAATTCCTTTTCATTTGTATCTGTTGTCCAATTTGAAAAGAAAATTTTCTTTATTCCTCCGCGCATACATATTT